AGATCTGACTGATAGAACAAACACAATCATAAATCAAATAGAAAAAATTACAAAAGCCAAGAAAAAGGGATTTATAACTCCAGATATAAATTTGAGTTCTAACAAAATAAGTTATGATAATAAAAGATTAGAATCACAAAAAAATATTTGGCAGATATTAAAAAGAATAAATGTTAGATTAATCCGTAAATCACATTATTTTATAAAATTTTTCATTGAAAGGATATACGTAAATATGTTTATATCTATGATTAATATTCCTATCATCAATACACAACTTTTTGTTGAATCAACAAAAAAAATTATTAATAAATACATTAACAATAATGAAGCAAATCAAGAAAGAATTGATAAAACAAATCAAAGTCAATTTATTTCTACTATAAAAAAGTCACTTTATAATACTAATATTAGTAACAAGAATTCAAATACTTTTTGTGACTTATCTTACTTTTCACAAGCATATGTATTTTATAAAATATCACAAAGTCAACTTATTAACTTATATAAGTTAAAATCTGTATTTCAATATAACGGACCATCTTTTTTTCTTAAGAAGGAAATAAAGGATTTTTTTTTTGTAACACAAGAACTATTTCATTCGGAATTTAGACATAAAAATCTTTTAAATTCTGGAATGAATCAATGGACAAATTGGTTAAGGCGTCATTATCAATATGATGTATCTCAGATTAAATGGTCTAGGTTAGTACCACAAAAGTGGCGAAATATATTGAATCAACACCGTATAGCTCAAAATAAAGATTTATATAATTTATATGAAAAAGATCAATTAATTCACTACGAAAAAAAAATGGAAAGAGATTCATTATTGAATCAAAGGGATAATTTTCAAAAACAATATAGATATGATCTTTTAGCATATAAATCTATTAATTATGACGATAAGAAGGACTCGTCTATTTATGGATCACCATTACAAGTAAAAAATAACAGAAATATTTTTTATAATTACAACACACATAAAGACAAATCATTTAATATGCTGGAAGGTATTCCTATTATCCCTATCAATAATTATTTAGTAGAAGATGATATTATAGATATGGAGAAAAATCCGGATAGAAAATATTTTGATTGGAGAATTCTCAACTTTTGTCTTAAAAAGAAGGTCGATATTGAAACCTGGATCGATATTGATACTGCCACTAAGAGTAATAAATATAGTAAGAGCAGGGTTAATAAGTATCAAATAATTGATAAAATCAATAAGAAAGGTCTTTTTTATGTCACGATTCAGCAAGATCAAGAAATCAACCTATCCAATGAAAAAAGGGTTTTTGATTGGATGGGAATGAATGAAGAAATACTAAGTCGTCCCATATCAAATCTGGAACTTTGGTTCTTCCCAGAATTTTTGATACTTTATAATACGTATAAAATTAAACCGTGGGTTATACCAATTAAATTACTGCTTTTTAATTCTAATATAAATGAAAATGCGAGTGAAAACAAAAGCATCGCTGGAAATAAAAAAGGAGATCCTTTTATACCATCGAATGAAAAAAAATCTCTTGAATTAGAAAACCGAAATCAAGGGGAAAAAGAATCCGCGGGCCGAGCGGATCTTAACTCAGCTCTTTCAAACCAAGAAAAAGATGCTGAAGAGGATTATACGGGATCGGACATGAAAAAATATAGAAATAAAAAGCAATACAAGATCAATACAAAAGCGGAGTTTGATTTCTTCCTAAAAAGGTATTTGCATTTTCAATTGAGGTGGGATGATTCTTTAAATAAAAAAATAATTAATAACATCAAAGTATATTGTCTCCTGCTTAGACTGATAAATCCAAGAGAAATTACTATATCCTCTATTCAAAGGGGCGAAATGAGTCTGGATATTCTGATGATTCAGAAAGATTTAACTCTTACAGAATTGATTAAAAGGGGAATTTTGATTATTGAACCAATTCGTATATCTATAAAAAATGATGGAAAATTTATTATGTATCAAACGATCGGTATTTCATTAGTTCATAAAAATAAACACCCAATTAATCAAAGATACCGAGAAAAAAAACATGTTTATAAGAATTATGATGAAGTCATTAGAAAATATCAAAAAATGACTGGAAATAGAGATAAAAATCACTATGATTTGTTTGTTCCTGAAAATATTTTATCACCTCGACGTCGTAGAGAATTGAGAATTCTAATTTGTTTCAATTCTAAGAATAGACATAGAAATGCAGCAATTTATAATGGGAATAAGGTAAACATTCAAGTTTTGGATAAAAAAAGCAAAAAATATAAAAAAAGACTTATTAAATTAAAGTTATTTCTTTGGCCCAATTATCGAGTAGAAGATTTAGCTTGTATGAATCGTTATTGGTTTAATACCAATAACGGCAGTCGTTTCAGTATGGTAAGAATACATATGTATCCGCGATTGAAAATTCATTAATAGTAAATTTTTACTATAATTTCCCATACCATATCTGGTCTATGAGGACAAAGAGAGGCACACATGCATTGTCTTACATTCCATTCTGATACATGATACTAATTTAATGACATCTCAATTATATCTAGAAATGAATCGACAAAATATTCTTATTTTAGGTCTAATCTTTTGTGAGTGCAGAAAACAACCATGCTTTTGTATACCTTTTCAAATCGAATTAAAAAATTTAAATTGAATTGATTAAATTTTATTAATAAAAAAATTAAGATTGTTGTATATACAAAATAAAAATGAGGGGCATTATTATTACTGATCAATAAAGATATCTATCAATAAAAATATCTTAAAATAATAATAATAAAGAGGGGGTAGAGAAGATTTCATTTTATGGTAAAAAATTCATTCATCTCAGTTATTTCACAAGAAGAAAAAGAAGAAAACAGAGGGTCTGTTGAATTTCAAATAGTTCGTTTCACAAATAGGATACGAAGACTTACTTCACATTTACAATTACACAAAAAAGACTATTTATCTCAGAGAGGTTTACGTAAAATTCTGGGAAAACGTCACCGACTGCTGTCTTATTTGTCAAAGAAAAATATAATATGTTATAAAGAATTAATTAATCGGTTGGATATTCGCGAGTCAAAAACTCGTTAATTTTAACAGGTATTTTGAATTATTTGATTTATAAAATCTTGAATTTTAATGAACTTTTTTTCGTTTTCAGCAATCCATGAAATAATGAATCGAGGAAAAACCTATGAATATACCAGCTACAAGAAAAGACCTCATGATAGTCAATATGGGCCCACACCACCCATCAATGCATGGTGTTCTTCGACTCATCATTACTTTAGATGGTGAAGATGTTATTGACTGTGAACCAATATTGGGTTATTTACACCGAGGGATGGAAAAAATTGCAGAAAACCGAACAATTATACAATATTTGCCTTATGTAACACGTTGGGATTATTTAGCTACTATGTTCACAGAAGCAATAACTGTAAACGGACCGGAACGGTTGGGAAATATTCAAGTACCTAAAAGAGCCAGCTATATCAGAATAATTATGTTGGAGTTGAGTCGTATAGCTTCTCATCTATTATGGCTCGGTCCTTTTATGGCGGATATTGGTGCACAAACTCCCTTTTTCTATATTTTTAGAGAAAGAGAATTAATATATGATCTATTCGAAGCTGCCACTGGTATGAGAATGATGCATAATTATTTTCGTATCGGAGGAGTAGCGGCCGATCTACCTCATGGCTGGATAGATAAATGTTTGGATTTCTGCGATTATTTTTTAACAAGAGTTGCTGAATATCAAAAACTTATTACACGAAATCCTATTTTTTTAGAACGCGTCGAGGGTGTAGGCATTATTGGTAGAGAGGAAGTAATAAATTGGGGTTTATCGGGACCAATGCTGCGAGCTTCCGGAATACAATGGGATCTTCGTAAAGTTGATCATTATGAGTGTTACGACGAATTTGATTGGGAAGTACAGTGGCAAAAAGAAGGAGATTCGTTGGCTCGTTATCTAGTCCGAATTGGTGAAATGATAGAATCCATAAAAATTATTCAACAGGCCCTGGAAGGAATTCCAGGGGGACCCTATGAGAATTTAGAAATACGATACTTTGATACAGAAAGGAATCCGGAATGGAATGATTTTGAATATCGATTTATTAGTAAAAAACCTTCTCCTACATTTGAATTGCCAAAACAAGAACTTTATGTGAGAGTCGAAGCCCCAAAGGGAGAATTGGGAATTTTTCTGATAGGGGATCAGAGTGGTTTTCCTTGGAGATGGAAAATTCGCCCTCCGGGTTTTATCAATTTGCAAATTCTTCCTCAGTTAGTTAAAAGAATGAAATTGGCTGATATTATGACGATACTAGGTAGTATAGATATCATTATGGGAGAAGTTGATCGTTGAAATGATAATTCATACACCAGAAGTACAAGATATTGATTCTTTTTCTAGATTAGAATTTTTAAAAGAGGTTTATGGAATTATATGGGTGCTTATTCCTATTTTGATTCTTGTATTGGGAATCACAATAGGCGTACTGGTAATTGTATGGTTAGAAAGAGAAATATCCGCAGGGATACAACAACGCATTGGCCCTGAATACGCTGGCCCTTTGGGAGTTCTTCAAGCTCTAGCCGATGGGGCAAAACTACTTTTCAAAGAAAATATTATTCCATCTAGGGGTGATAATCGTTTATTCAGCATCGGGCCGTCCATAGCAGTCATATCAATTTTAGTAAGCTATTCAGTAGTTCCTTTTGGCTATCACCTTGTTTTAGCAGATCTCAATATTGGTGTTTTTTTATGGATTGCCATTTCCAGTATTGCTCCAATTGGACTTCTTATGTCAGGATACGGGTCAAATAATAAATATTCTTTTTTAGGTGGTCTACGAGCTGCTGCTCAATCGATTAGTTATGAAATACCATTAACTTTATGTGTGTTATCAATATCTCTACGTGCGATTCGTTGATACATGGACATACACTTTTCTCTATTCCCTCCTTTCAAGGAAAGGGTTGGAATGAGTAGATATCTTCATTTTTTTTATTCATTATTCGGATTGATGAACTAAATCAAATAGTTATATGAGTGAAAGAAAACAGCTTATATATAAATTCGCAGTAAAAAGATTAAGTCTCATTTTCTATGTATAAGAGTTAAAGAGTTAAGCGGAAATAAACAAAAGCAGAAGAGACCGGTTCCCCCAAGATTGGTTGATTAGTCATCCTGACTTGAAGCGGGCTCAAAAGATCAACCATATTAAGTTTTCACTATCATTTGTATGTATTACCATATGGGGGGGTTGAGCAAAAACGAGTGGATGGTTAGAAACACCAAAATATGTAAAGGATTAGTAACCGAGATTATGTAAATTCTCCAAAAGGACATTTTTACATAATATACAAAGAATACTAATTGGGGCTTTAAGTTGGTAGAAATGATCAAGCAGTACTCCCCACGACACGATTCCAATCCAGAGTATGCTCCTATCCACCTATTAAATAAATAACTATTGGAAACGAAATAATCCTTTACTTTCTTTTTATTTTGTAACCCTCTTTTTCTCAGAAATAGAAAGAAGAATAGGAATGAAAAAAAAAGAGAAAGAAATCCAATTACAATAAAAGAATAAAAAAAATATCTTTTTTATTCTTTTTTTCTTTTATTCTTTCCCATATACATATTAATAGATATAAAATTTGTGTCATAATTGATGAATTAATATCTAATTATTTTTCGTAAGTGAAACCAACGGGTTATTGATATTTCTACAATAAGTATTTTATTGAACAGTTAAGTTATTACTGAACAAAGAAGAATTCAAATTATTAAAGAAAGGATGAGATCAATTCAGAAGTACTTTTTATTTATTATTAATTATTTAAATTATTAATTTAAATAATTATAACAGGCAGAATTTAATTGGTCTAATTTTGGACCGTTCGATAGATTTTGACTTAATCCATCCTACAAAGATATTAAGATAAAATAATACTGATGCGGTCCTTAGATTTATTTCCGGCTTTCAAGGAGCCGTATGAGGTGAAAATCTCATGTACGGTTCTGTAATAGCGATGGTAACAGTGATGGTATCACCGACTATAATTATCTAACAGTTTAAGTACAGTTGATATAGTTGAAGCGCAATCCAAATATGGTTTTTGGGGATGGAATTTGTGGCGTCAGCCTATAGGGTTTATCATTTTTATCATTTCGTCCCTAGCAGAATGTGAGAGATTGCCTTTTGATTTACCAGAAGCAGAAGAAGAATTAGTAGCAGGTTATCAAACCGAATACTCGGGTATAAAATTTGGTTTATTTTATGTTGCTTCCTATCTAAACCTATTAGTTTCGTCATTATTTGTCACAGTTCTTTACTTGGGAGGTTGGAATATCTCTATTCCGGACATATATATTTCTGAACTTTTTGAACTAAATAAAACATGTGGCGTTTTTGGAGCGACAATTGGTATCTTTATTACATTAGCTAAAACTTATTTGTTTTTGTTCATTCCTATCACAACAAGATGGACTTTACCGAGGCTAAGAATGGACCAACTATTGAATCTTGGATGGAAATTTCTTTTACCTATTTCTCTAGGTAATCTATTATTAACAACTTCTTCCCAACTCTTTTCGCTGTAAAGGAACATTCTATACTCTATTCACAACTTGTTTCAAACAAGAGAAATAAACAAACATAAAATTATTCATATATATATTAACGATATGTTCTCTATGGTAACTGGGTTCATGAATTATGGTCAACAAACAGTACGAGCTGCAAGGTACATTGGTCAAAGTTTCATGATTACTTTATCCCACGCAAATCGTTTACCTGTAACTATTCAATATCCTTATGAAAAATTAATCGCCGCGGAGCGTTTCCGCGGTCGAATCCATTTTGAATTTGATAAATGTATTGCTTGTGAAGTATGTGTTCGTGTATGTCCTATAGATTTACCCGTTGTTGATTGGAAATTGGAAACTGACATTCGTAAGAAACGGTTGCTTAATTACAGTATTGATTTCGGAGTCTGCATATTTTGTGGTAATTGCGTTGAGTATTGTCCAACAAATTGTTTATCAATGACTGAAGAATATGAACTTTCTACTTATGATCGTCATGAATTGAATTATAATCAAATTGCTTTGGGTCGTGTACCAATGTCAGTAATTGATGATTATACAATTAGAACAATTTCCAATTCGCCTCAAATAAAAAAATAAGTAAATCTCTTGATTAAAGAATAATTTATAATTACTTTACTAATACTAAGATTTAGTTTTGATCTAATCTAAAGGAATAAGGTTTCTTTCGTTTTGTTTGGTCAATAACTACAAATACCAACTATGGATTGCTTGGTAAAAATCACATCTTAATTTGGATTGAAAAATATATTAATTAATATATTTTTCATTTTTCAAAAATATAAAATATATAGTTTCAAATTAGAACTACTTTTTCAGATAAAGAATGAAATTAGTCCAATAATTGTACTTACATTTATTAATATCTCTTCGGATTTAATTAGGAATTGCTCAAAAATCATAAAAAATTTTTCCTGGTCGGGTCTCAATAAGGTCATGAAAAATATTTCGATTTATTTATTTCTTATTTTACATATAATGGATTTGCCCGGACCAATACACGATTTTCTTTTAGTCTTTTTGGGATCGGTTCTTATACTAGGAGGTATGGGAGTGATATTATTTACCAACCTCATTTATTCTGCCTTTTCATTGGGACTAGTTCTTGTTTGTATATCCCTATTCTATATTCTATTAAACTCCTATTTTGTAGCTGCTGCACAACTACTTATTTACGTGGGAGCTATAAATGTTTTAATCGTATTTGCCGTGATGTTCATGAATGGTTCGGATTATTACAAAGATTTGAATCTTTGGACCGTTGGGGATGGGGTTACTTTGCCAGTTTGTACAAGTATTTTTGTTTTACTCATGATTACTATTACAGATACGTCATGGTACGGGATTATTTGGACTACAAGATCAAATCAGATTGTAGAGCAAGATTTGATAAGTAATAGTCAACAAATTGGAATTCATTTATCAACAGATTTTTTTCTTCCATTCGAATTCGTTTCAATAATTCTTTTAGCGGCTTTGATAGGTGCAATTGCCGTGGCTCGACAGTAAAAAATCTATAGAATTAGTAATAGCAATCCAAATTTAACTCTGTTCTGTTTTATTACATTTATTTTCCTTCAATTAAAGATTGGTTATGGCTAAAATAGAAATTATTTTATTAAAGCTATTCTATAGATCAATAGAATATATTCCCTTGTTCCGTACTTTTTTTATTCTAGTCAATTGAATCTGTTGAATTGTTGTTCAGTTCATTTTTAAATGAATCAAAATTGAGAAGGAGTTGGTCAATGATGCTCGAACATGTACTTGTTTTGAGTGCCTACTTATTTTCTATCGGCATCTATGGATTGATCACGAGCCGAAATATGGTTAGAGCCCTTATGTGTCTTGAACTTATACTGAATGCAGTTAATATAAATTTCGTAACATTTTCTGATTTTTTTGATAGTCGACAATTAAAAGGAAATATTTTCTCCATTTTTGTTATAGCTATTGCAGCCGCTGAAGCAGCTATTGGCCTGGCTATTGTTTCGTCAATTTATCGTAACAGAAAATCAACTCGTATCAATCAATCGAATTTGTTGAATAAGTAGTCTTAATCATATAAATTATAATATTCCTAAATTCGAATTACCATGACCATAATTATGTATAATACATATATTCGAAAATCAAAGTATCTTGGTTCTATCGCATGAGTCGATCAAGAAGTAGATTGATTATAAAAATTCTGATAAATTATTGATTCATCTGGTGTTTAAATATATGATTCATTTCCAAGTTTACTAGATCGAAAATTTCTGACATTCAAAAATTTATAGATCCAATGTCGCATTCAGTAAAGATTTATGATACGTGTATAGGATGTACTCAATGTGTCCGAGCCTGCCCAACGGATGTATTAGAAATGATACCTTGGGACGGATGTAAAGCTAAGCAAATTGCTTCTGCTCCAAGAACAGAGGACTGTGTCGGTTGTAAGAGATGTGAATCCGCCTGTCCAACGGATTTCTTGAGTGTTCGAGTTTATTTATGGCATGAAACAACTCGAAGTATGGGTCTAGCTTATTAATACGTTCCAGAAAACCCTACTTGAATACATTTGATTTTTTTACCTTTACCGACAAAAACCCGCGCTCAAAAAATATTTATTTTGAGTACGGGTTTTTCTGGTCCAAGTTTATCTTGTTTTTACCATGAATTATTTTCCTTGGTTAACGCTAGCTGTAGTTTTGCCAATATCCGCGGGTTCCTTAATTTTCTTTCTCCCTCATAGAGGAAATAAGGTAATTAGGTGGTATACAATAGGTATATGCATAGTAGAACTCCTTATAACAACCTATGCATTCGGTTATCGTTTCAAATTGGATGATCCATTAATGCAATTGACAGAGGATTATAAATGGATCGATTTTTTTGATTTTTACTGGAGATTGGGAATAGATGGAATTTCTATAGGACCTATTTTACTGACAGGATTTATTACAACTTTAGCAACTTTAGCGGCTCGGCCGGTTACTCGGGATTCCCGACTATTCCATTTCCTGATGTTAGCAATGTATAGTGGTCAAATAGGACTTTTTTCTTCTCGAGACCTTTTACTTTTTTTCATCATGTGGGAGTTAGAATTAATTCCAGTTTATCTACTTATATCCATGTGGGGGGGAAAGAAACGTTTGTATTCAGCTACAAAATTTATTTTGTACACTGCAGGAAGTTCCGTTTTTTTATTAATGGGAGTTTTGAGTATTGGTTTATATGGTTCCAATGAACCAACATTAAATTTTGAAACATCAGCTAATCAATCGTATCCCGTAGCACTGGAAATAATATTCTATATTGGCTTTCTTATTGCTTTTGCTGTCAAATTACCGATCATACCCTTACATACATGGTTACCAGACACCCATGGAGAGGCGCATTACAGTACTTGTATGCTTTTAGCCGGAATCTTATTAAAAATGGGAGCATATGGATTGATTCGGATCAATATGGAATTATTACCCCACGCCCATTCTATATTTTCTCCCTGGTTGATAATAGTAGGCACAATTCAAATAATCTATGCAGCTTTAACATCTCCTGGTCAGCGTAATTTAAAAAAAAGAATAGCCTACTCTTCTGTATCTCATATGGGTTTCATAATTATAGGAATTGGGTCTATAAGCGATACGGGACTCAATGGAGCCATTTTACAAATAATCTCTCACGGATTTATTGGCGCAGCGCTTTTTTTCTTGGCCGGAACGAGTTATGATAGAATACGTCTTGTTTATCTCGACGCAATGGGCGGAATGGCTATCGCACTTCCAAAAATATTCACGACTTTCAGTATCGTATCAATGGCTTCTCTTGCATTACCGGGCATGAGCGGTTTTGTTGCCGAATTGATAGTTTTTTTTGGAATACTTACTAGCCAAAAATATCTTTTAATGACAAAAGTATTAATTACTTTTGTAATGGCAATTGGAATGATATTAACTCCTATTTATTTATTATCTATGTTACGTCAGATGTTCTATGGATACAAGCTTTTTAATGCCCAAAACTCTTATTTTTTTGATTCTGGACCGCGAGAATTATTTGTGTCGATCTCCATCCTTTTACCGGTAATAGGTATTGGTGTTTATCCCGATTTCGTTTTCTCATTATCAATTGACAAGGTCGAAGCTATTATATCCAATTATTTTTATAGATAGTTTTTGTGAGTAAACGAAAAGATTAAACTGAAATCTCCCAATTTAAAAAATAGTTGATTGTACAATAAAAAAATAAGTATTTTTTCTTCTCGATAAGTTCAAAGTTAAATAACTTAATTGGAATTATATTATAACTAGATCTATTTGGCATTTGTGAGAACCATTTGAATCATTCCATTTCCATTATTTGATTCAAATGGTTCTTGACGGTTTACATGAAGTTTTCGTATATATATACACGTATGCCGTCCTATGTTTCTATTCGTCAAGTCCTTTATTCAATTCAATTAGATATTAATGTAAATGAACCATAACTATGCAACCCTATTCCTAATAGATTAACCCCAAAATAGCATATCCAAATTATAAGAAATCCCATTGAGGCCACAATTGCAGAATTTACACTTTCAAAATTTTTATTTGTTCTAATATGTAAATAAATCGCGAATACGGTCCAAGTAATAAATGCCCAAGTCTCCTTTGGATCCCAATTCCAATATGATCCCCATGCTTCATTAGCCCACACTGCTCCCGAAAGAATACCTACGGTTAAAAGGATAAACCCTAGACTAATAATACGATAACTCCACCGATCCAATTTTTGAATCAATTGATACCTATAATAATTTTGAGACGAAATAAAAGAAGTGTTTCGTAAGACATTGTTTCTGTCGTTCACGTATTGAATCTCACCAAAGTAAAATGACTGATTTATTAAAGTATTGCTTTTACTAAAAATCCGTAGGAATTTTCTAAATGTAATCACTAGAAGAGCTAGTGATAATAATGATCCACACAAAAGAGCTGCATAGCTCAATACCATCATACTTACGTGCATCATTAACCAATGGGATTGCAGAGCGGGTACTAATATTGCGGACTGGTGGATTTCGGTTAAAAGACCAGAAGTAGCAAAACCTTGAGTAAAAATAACACTTGGCGCGGTTATTACGCTTAAATGGTTTTTCTTTTTTTTTAAATACGGAATCATATGAATAATAGAAAAACTCCACGAAAGAAAAATTAATGATTCATATAAATCGCTTAATGGTAAATGTCCAAAATACATCCAACGAGTAACTAATAATCCTGTTATGCAGAAAAAAGTAGCTATCATCCCCTTTTCTGACGAATCATATAGGCCTGCTATTTCATCGACTAATAAAGTTATCAAATGAATGGTAATTACAATTGATACGATCGAAAAGGATATATGAGTTAATATATGCTCTAAAGTTGAAAATATCATAAAAATTATTAAATAAAGGGTCCCTCAATTATAGGAATTGAAATCGGGAATTGAATTAATTATAGCACTTACTCTTTTAGAAGATGCCATGCCGCCACTCGGACTCGAACCGAGATGCTCTAGCACTGCTTCCTAAGAGCAGCGTGTCTACCGATTTCACCATAGCGGCTTATTCGAAATCATAATAACCTATTTTTATCCAATCGTCGAGATTGAAGGAGTTTCTTCAATACAATATTTTTTTTAGGAAACCATTCAAATTGATGAATAAAAACTTGTTTAAAAATTAGAGATTTTTTCGTTAATTTTTTATTTTAAAATGTAAATTTTATTTAACTGAACTAACAATGTGGTTTGTCGGAGGTTATTACTTTCTGCTCTCCTCAAACTCAAATGTAACAGTTGTAACTAAATAATTTTTACTTCAATCCATATCCATGGATAGAACTAAAAACAATGTTCTGTCTCGTTTGCATTTTTAATCTAACATAATAAATTTATTTTTTTGATGAAGAAAAAAAGAAAATTTTAACATAATTTCAATGATCCACTCAAGATATTTATGTAAATATTTGCATAGTTAGTTTTGTATTAATCATTAGGGATTTTCGTTGTGTAGAGAATTTGTGTTAAAATTTAACAAACCAATTAAGTTAGGTATTAGTATAGGTGTATCAATCATATAAAGAAAATTTCGATAGAAATTGTACCCTACTTTAAAAATACTTTAAAAATTTAAAATTATATCTTAATCGATCTTACAATCGAAACATAGGATATAAAATAGATCACTAAAAATTTGTACATTCGCCATATAATGTAATGACCTAAAAATGTAAAAAGGACTTTTATAAATTTAATTGGGTTAAGGAGTCTATTATAGTGATAATAATTTCGAAAAATAATGGTTTAGAAGATTATAAAACACATTTTAACCTTAATAAAAAAGTTTAGTTTCAACGACCTCTTCTCTTCGTTATAAAAAAAAAAATACAACTAAAAAAGAAATTTATTTTTATTAGTGAGTCAAGTCGATGGGGAAAGTTATAATCCCCATCCTGAAAATGATAAAACATACTAAAACGAAAGGTGAAATCTTGTGTTTGCGTATATCCTTTTTTTTTAAGTACCGTTCATTTTTCGAATTCAGTAGACAAAAGAATTATTATCTATATTAGAAACGAAAGCAAAAAGATGTCTTCAAATTAAAGTAAATAAATAAAAAAAAAATTAGATTACTTTTATAATTAGACCGAGTCAGATTATTTATTTGTTACACAAAAAAAACTTTTCGAACTCCCGGTAGAAAGAGATTTCGCTAATGAAAAAGCTTTCAATGCTGCCCGATATCCCTTCCTTTTCCAAATATTTTTACGAATACGTTTTTTTGAAATAGAGGTGCGTTTTTTTGGAACTGCCATTAAAAAATTATAATAGGTTCTTCAGTTGGATGTGAAAGACATCTAGTGTTTAAAATCCATTGTTCTTTACTATTCTCTGCCAAATAGATTGAAGTCGATAAAATGAAAAAATACAATACAAACAAAAAAGATAAGATTGTGCATTACGTTTTCTCTATATTTTCGTCGTGTTACATTTATACATGTAATAAACTAAATAAAAAAGTTTAATAACCCAACCCCTATCCCCTATCTCGCTTAATTTTAAAAACTTAAAGAATTTTATTTTCTATTATATTAATTTATTTAATTGGTCAAGCTCGAAGAAAGAGTACAACCATTTTATTATTTTCTAATTCGAATTAGACTAGTAGTTAATCTGTTAAAGTCTACAAAATACATAATTTTTTATTTTTAATTTATAAAATGCATTTTATTTGCCCTTTTTTTACGTAAAATAAAGTGGTGGATATCCTAGTATTTCCGAGAAATAGCTTTTATTGTAATAGAAGAGAATAAAATTTGTTATAAAACAAATGGCTTAATGATGCTGAATAACCTAATTACAATAACTAGTTTTTATGGGTCAAGTTATGGACTTTATGTATGATTCATATCAAATAATGTTTGGTCTAATTATTTTTCCTTGCTCTATAGATATAAATAAATTATTGTAATACGTAATAATTAGAATGAAAATTTCAATTTTTTAGATCTTCATAAAATTGTACTAAAAAATTTTATATTAACAGTTCAACATTAATAAAAACAAAAATACGTATGACCAATTATAGCCTCTTGATTTTTAATATTTGAAATAGTTTACAAAGATTCAGAATAATTAAGGCTAAAAAATTCTATTTAAGTTTTATTTTATATATCTTAATTTTTTTTTATTAACCGAACCCCTTTCAAAAGAAAAGAACTAAGAACCGGTGAATCAGAAACAATTAATTAATTAAGATAAATTCGTTTATTTCTTTTTTTATGGAATATATATATCAATATTCATGGATTCTACCTTTCATTCCACTTCCAGTTCCTATGTTAATAGGAGCAGGACTTCTACTTTTTCCAACGGCAACAAAAAATCTTCGTCGTATGTGGGCTTTTCCGAGTGTTTTATTGTTAAGTATAGTTATGGTTTTTGCAGCCTATTTTTCTATTCAGCAAATAAATAAGAATTCTGTCTATCAATATGTATGGTCTTGGACCATCAATAATGATTTTTCTTTAGAATTTGGCTGCTTGGTTGATCCACTTACTTCTATTATGTCAATATTAATCACTACTGTTGGAATTATGGTTCTTATTTATAGTGACAATTATATGTCTCATGATCAAGGATATTTGAGATTTTTTGCTTATATGAGTTTTTCCAATACTTCAATGTTGGGATTAGTTACTAGTTCTAATTTGATACAAATTTATATTTTTTGGGAATTAGTTGGAATGTGTTCTTATCTATTAATAGGTTTTTGGTTCACACGACCTAGTGCGGCGAATGCCTGTCAAAAAGCGTTTGTAACTAATCGCGTCGGGGATTTTGGTTTATTATTAGGAATTTT